TTTTTAATTTTTATTAACAGAATTCTAACTATTTCAAATTAACTAATAATACTCAAAAGTTATACTAAAAATTCTTCACATTACCAAAAAAAAAATACGGGAATAGGATTTGAACCTATAACTTTAGAACATGAGCCTAATGAGTTTCCTTTACTCTATCCCGTTTACTAACATCTTTATTTTACTTCCAATGAGATTTGAACTCACATTATTGCTTCGAAAAAACAGTGTCTTAACCTAATTAAACGATAGAAGCCAACTTTTTTGTTTAAAAAGTAAAATCAAATACACCTTTAATAAATTTATATTTAACACCGGGCAAATCTTTTATACGCCCACCTTCTAATAGTACAATTGAATGTTGTTGAAGTGAATGCCCTTCACCAGGAATATAACCAATAGTAATCTTACCAGTTGTTAAACGAACCTTAGCAACTTTACGTTCTGCTGAATTAGGTTTTTTTGGATTCATCGTGTAAACTTTTAAACAAATCGCTTTTTTTTGCGGAGCATTTTGCAAAATAATTTTCCGCACTTTCCGCACTTTTCTTTTACGACATTTAATTAATTGTTTTAAAGTAACCATAAATAACTTTCTTCTAATATAATTTTCAACAAATAAAAATAAAAATAATTTCTAAAATTAATAAGAAAAAAATTAACAAGAAAAAAAATATAAAAGTAATATCAGAAAAAAAGAAAGAAAAGAAAGAAAAAGAAAGAAAAAGAAAGAGTTTAATTTTTCGAAAAATGAAAAAAATAAATTTTCAAGAAAAAAACCAACGAAACACCAAACTCCCAACACCAAAAACTGAAATAACGAAACAAATTAAATTTAAATTAAAAAGTTGAAATTTTAAAAATTTAAAAACTTGAAGTTGAATATCAAATAAATGAAATGAATTAAAAGTTTCAAAGTTTCACAATAAACTAAAATTAAAAATAGAAAAATATAAGAAATAAAATACAGTAAATGAACAGATTAACACTAAAAAGATAGTTTTCAAAAAGTTTTCAAAAAGTTTATTTTGTGTATTATATCAACTGGAAGAAAAAAAAACTTTAATTAAAAAAATTAAAAAAATAATTAAAATAAAACAACTTATTGTTAAATTTAAAAAAAAACTAATATTAACAAATTCACCCACATGTAAAATTATTAACTTTTTTTTAAAAACTTTTCCAATTGGATAAAAAAAAAAAAGTAAAATCAATGGAAATTTTTTAAATGAAAGAATAAAAAGGAAAAATAACGAAAATGAAAAATAACGAAACAAAAACGTTAATTCTTTTAATAAAAATGACATGAATTTATTTATTAAGTGTCTTAGGATTTGAACCTAAACTAATTAAATTAAAAGTTTACTGCTTTACCATTAAGCTAGACACTCAAAAAAATAAACGTTTGGAAAGATTCGAACTTTCAATCATTAAATTCGTAATTTAAAGCTTTATCCAAATTAAGCGACAAACGTAAACTTCTTGAATAGGATTTGAACCTATATTCTTTTGGTTAACAACCAAACGCTATAACCTAATTTAGCTATCAAGAAAAATTTTTGTTTAAGTAGTAGTCTTAGTTTTTTTCTGACAACCACTCAGCCATCTTCTCTCATAAAAGTTTTTTTTAAATGTATATAAAAATTGCACGATAAAAAAAACGTTTTTTTTATCGTGCAATTTTTATATACATTTAAAAAAAACTTTTATGAGAGAGCAATTAATTCAATAATGGTAGAATAGTTCATTTACATTGAAAAAGTTATTGGTTCAAATCCGATATTGCTTAATATAAACAAAAGTCCTTAAACAAAAGTTTTGTACTAATTAAGAAGTCCAAACTAAAAACGTTTTTAGTTTAATTGGATAAAACTTCAATCTTCTAAATTGATAATGAAGGTTCAAATCCTTTAAAACGTCAAAAATCACTAAAAAAAATGTATGTTATATATAGAAAAATTTTTATTATTAATCAGTTACGTATTTTTTTCCATTTTATCTTAGATTGAATTATGATTAAAGCTATATAATTGAAGAAGAATAGGATTTGAACCTATGATATTAATCTAACAATCAATATAACAATTTAGCAAATTGACGCTTTCAACCACTCAGCCATCTTCTCTCATAAAAGTTTTTTTTAAATGTATATAAAAATTGCACGATAAAAAAAACGTTTTTTTTATCGTGCAATTTTTATATACATTTAAAAAAAACTTTTATG